CTTCAGGTGGAACTCCGGGTTGAGGAGTTACTCGGAATGCTGCCAAAATATCAGTATCCTTGGTTTCATATTCAGGAGTATAATAAGTCAATTTATACTCTTTAACACCAGCTTTGAATCCAACACTTGCTTTAGTCTCTGTTTGTGGTGACATAAGTCCCTCCCTACAAGTCATGAATTTAGAATTCTTGCAATAAAACAAAACAACAAGGTCTACTCGACATAAATTAGGAATAGATTTAATTAACCTTTTTCACAGGAATCTTTCACAAAATTATCAACTAATCAGAATGATTCTTTATTAGACCATGATATTTGATTCGCCAAATACATCATTATTGTATATTCTTTCATATGTATAGCGCAACCTAATACTTGTTTTTCAAGTTTTTAAAGTTTTGAATCTTTGACTTTTTATAAATCGAAATATTTAATATTAAAAATTCAAATAATAATAAAATCACTCTTGACAGTAATATATGTTGTATATGTAAATCCTAGATATGACAATATGCGGAATTCATCCATGAAAATGAAAAACAAGGGGGGGTTGATAAAGGGATGAATAGATGGGACGCATAACCGGATATGCTAAAATGAAAATACGAAAAAAAAAAGGCTAATGAGATCGAAATAATGAATCATAAATAGAGTTCCGTTTCGAATTCGCTAGATAAAACAAAGTCTTGCCTATTATGATAAATAAATCAAAGACTTTCCGCAAAATTTTTATTTTTTATTCATATATATTTTTTTTTTTAACTAGGTTTCGGTTAGTTGAGCTTGAAAATTACTATTCCTTCATTGAATAAGTAAAAACTTGAATTGCACATTCGCTTGGGTGGTACCAACAAAATCGAGTGCTTACTCACATTTATTATTGAATTAACCGATCAATTTGCTATCGAAGATTTTTTCTGTATTCGAAAAATTTCGCAACAAAATTTAACATAGATTTTTTTATTATGAGAATAAATCCTACTACTTCGGATCCAGAGGTTTCGATACGTGCAAAAAAAAACCTGGGACGTATTGCCCAAATCATTGGTCCGGTACTGGATGTAGCCTTTCCCCCGGGCAAGATGCCTAATATTTACAATGCTCTGGTGGTTAAGGGTCGAGATACTCTTGGTCAAGAAATTAATGTGACTTGTGAAGTACAGCAATTATTAGGAAATAATCGAGTTAGAGCTGTAGCTATGAGTGCGACAGAGGGTTTAAAGAGAGGAATGGACGTGGTTGATATGGGAAATCCTCTAAGTGTTCCAGTCGGCGGAGCGACTCTAGGACGAATTTTCAACGTGCTTGGGGAACCTGTTGATAATTTAGGTCCTGTCGATACTCGCACAACATCTCCTATCCATAAATCCGCGCCTGCTTTTATACAATTAGATACAAAATTATCTATTTTTGAAACAGGAATTAAAGTAGTAGATCTTTTGGCCCCTTATCGTCGTGGGGGAAAAATCGGACTATTCGGTGGGGCTGGCGTGGGTAAAACAGTACTAATTATGGAATTGATCAACAACATTGCCAAGGCTCATGGTGGTGTATCCGTATTTGGTGGAGTAGGCGAACGGACTCGTGAAGGAAATGATCTTTACATGGAAATGAAAGAATCTGGAGTTATTAATGAACAAAATCTTGCGGAATCAAAAGTAGCCCTAGTCTACGGTCAGATGAATGAACCGCCGGGAGCTCGTATGAGAGTTGGTCTGACTGCCTTAACTATGGCAGAATATTTCCGAGATGTTAATGAGCAAGACGTACTTCTATTTATCGACAATATCTTCCGTTTCGTACAAGCAGGATCCGAGGTATCCGCTTTATTGGGTAGAATGCCTTCTGCTGTGGGTTATCAACCCACCCTTAGTACCGAAATGGGTTCTTTACAAGAAAGAATTACTTCTACTAAAAAGGGGTCCATAACCTCTATTCAAGCAGTTTATGTACCTGCAGACGATTTGACTGACCCCGCTCCTGCCACCACATTTGCACATTTAGATGCGACTACCGTACTATCAAGAGGATTAGCTGCCAAAGGTATCTATCCAGCGGTAGATCCTTTAGATTCAACGTCAACTATGCTACAACCTCGAATCGTTGGCGAGGAACATTATGAAACTGCGCAACAAGTCAAGCAAACTTTACAACGTTACAAGGAGCTTCAAGACATTATAGCTATCCTGGGGTTGGACGAATTATCCGAAGAGGATCGCTTAACCGTAGCAAGAGCACGAAAAATTGAGCGTTTCTTATCACAACCCTTTTTCGTAGCAGAAGTATTTACAGGTTCTCCGGGAAAATATGTTGGTCTAGCGGAAACAATTAGAGGGTTTAAATTGATCCTTTCCGGAGAATTTGATTCTCTTCCTGAACAGGCCTTTTACTTAGTGGGTAACATCGATGAAGCTACTGCGAAGGCTACGAACTTAGAAATGGAGAGTAAATTGAAGAAATGACCTTAAATCTTTGTGTACTGACTCCGAATCGAATTGTT